TGAGGATCCCACCAGAGCGCCTTCTACTTCTAATAGGCCATGAACTAGATCAGAATTATTCTCAACGAGTCCATAAGACGTGATCCCATTTTTTTCATCAGGTCCGGGTAGAGACCAAAGATCTTGAGCGACCGATCCGGCAGAACAACTCAAAAGATAAAGAAGTATCGTTAATTTCTTCATACTCGTTCCAAGTTCGAAGTACCATTTGTACAAATAAGAATCCCCCCCGTTACACGATTTCTTCTTCATATAGATAGATATAGGATCTATGGAGCAATTACTTAGAAGTACATTTTTTGAAACAGCCCTTCCTATCTGATAGAAAAGGATCCCATGATCCTGAACCGATCTTACCTGAGATCGCAAATCCCAAGTTTGTCTATGAAGAACGGATCTAATTATATTAGTGTCTATAATGGATTTTTTTTGTATAATACTAATCGATAGGGCCTCATTGGTAAGTGCTACAAGATCTCGTACATTTGAACCCATTGTTGTGGACCCGAACCCATTAGTATGGAACATTTTCTTTTCCAAGTGAAATCCCCTAGTATATGAAAGAGTGAAAAAGTGTTTTCGTTGTTGTGGAATAAGAAGCCTTCGTATCTTAATGCATGTATTTAATTTATTCGGAGCTATTAGAGCTGGATCTACTTTTTGGGGAATATGAGTCGAAGCAATAACAAGAATATTTCTAGTGGAACATCTTTCACAATCCCTTGAGAGATAGTTCACTAAAAGACCGAGGGATAAGTAATTCGACTCATTCACATCCAGATCATGAATGTTTGGAATCCATATTATGCAAGGAGACATTGCTTTTGCTAATTCGAATTGAAAGGTGATATAAAATCGGTCTATTTCTGGCATCATATCCATAGTTAGCGTATTCATCATAGTTAGAAGCTCCAGCTCCATATCAAGGTCACGGTCGATATCGTCACTATCATCAATATCGTCACTATCATCACTATCATCAATAAGAAAACCCTTAGGCTTGTTATCCAGGAACTTGTTCAGAAAAATTGTAATGAAAGGAACATAGGAGTTTGTCGCTAGGTATTTGACCAAATAGGATCGTCCAGTTCCTATAGAACCTATCACTAAAATACCCCTAGGGGGGGGTAGGGCTAAGCGGAGCGAAAAGGGTTTTACATGAGATGGGAAATGAAAACTGTTAGCCCCCCACAGGGTTTGTGAATAAGTAATTGTCTGATAATTAGCAAGGAATATCCGTCTTTCTGCTAAACAGGATGTATTTAACTCATAAATCATTAGATATTTTTTATGAATGTCAACTAAGTATCGTAAGTAAATTGCTCCTGGTTGTTCAATCATTTGATAACCAGAGTTATTCTTTGATAAATGATCACTATGAGTCAGACTCAATAGAATTTGATCAATCCTTTTTTCTGTTGTTAAGGTAGAAAACTGAACCAAGAATTCTCTTTCTTTATCATCAATAGAATCACTGTTCGAGACCCAGGATTCTATTTTATCATCAATCCAATCACCATTCACGTTTTTTATTTTTCTTATCAAGGAATAGATTGCTTTACTTGTATGACTTACATGTCTCGTATTTCTCGAAAAAGCGATTCGATTGATGGGATTTGGTATGATACTTATGAGATCGATGAGATTCAAATATTTCTTCTTAGAACGTATTGATTTGACCCCATAAGCGGGACCACCACCCCATAGCATGTTTCCACCAAAAGCAAAACTCCGTATTTCTTCTAGAGAATCTCCTAATTGTTCCAGAGCAACTAGAAAGAGATTCTTTAACCAGAAAGAATTCAGTTCAGATGTAGGATACCTATCCAGAAGTTTTCGCAACTCAATCATATATGATGGAATCATCAAAGATTTGACCTTTTCGAACTCTGTCTGTAACTCATGGTAGACTCGAGAAACAAAGAGAAGATGTGTACGAACGAGATATCCAGCAACAAGAAGAAGGAAAAGGATTGAATAGAGGAACTCCTGAACATTTAGCGATCTCAGATGTGTCGATATCAATAGTAACTCATTATTTCGATGAATAATTTCTTCGGACAGAAGAAGATTATGTAAAAAATGACTCGGAATCTCACTTATCAGATTCCATATCTCACTTATCAGATTCCATTGTGGAAGACACAATGGAATCTGACGAATTCGCCATAATATATCTGACCCATGCATAATATCATGAAAAATGGATACAAATTTTTGGCTGCTACTTAGTATCGGCAATAGGTCTGAAAAAGTATTTAAAAATATGAAATTTAGATATTTGTACCCTGTTGAGGTAAGGAACCATGGTATATATGTTTGGAATAGATTCCATTTTGAGAGAGTTGAAAAAGCACTATCCTGTTGAAAGGTTCTATACATCTGCCCTTTCTCAAGACATTTTTTTAGACAAGGACTCCGTTTTTTCCTTTTTTCGGATGGTAAATATTTCTCAGAACATGGAGTATGAATCAAACCCATGTTTGAATGGAAATTGAGA